TAATGTAAAAGAACTGTGTGATTTTTAAAAGCGTTCACTGTATAATGCAATGAAAGAAAAAAAAAAAAATGAAGTGAATTATAATCAGATACATCTAAAGTTTTTCGAACCATTTGAATCAAGTAGTGATTCAAATGGTTCGAAAAAACTTGCACAAACCTTCTTTATATAATATACGGGACGATGTTCCTATGTATTCTTCAGGCCCTTTCTTCAATTAGTTGTTAATGTGAATGAACCATAACTATGGAGTCCTATTCCTAATAGATTGACCCCAAAATAGCATATCCAAATTATAAGAAATCCTATAGAAGCCACAATTGCCGAATCCACACCCTGAAAGCTCTGATTTGTTCTACTATGTAAATAAATCGCGAATATGGTCCAAGTAATAAATGCCCAAGTTTCCTTGGGGTCCCAATTCCAATAAGACCCCCATGCCTCATTAGCCCATACTGCTCCCGAAAGAATCCCTATGGTTAAAAAAGTAAACCCTAGACTAATGACACGATAACTACACTGATCTAATTGTTGAGTTAATTGATACCTGTGATAATTTATAAATGAAAGAAAAGAAGTGTTTTGTAAAACACTTCTTTTTTCATTCACAAAGGAAAATGACCCAATTAATAAATGATTGCTTTTGCGAGGAATATCTAGGTTTTTTCGAAATGTAATGACTAAAAGAGCTACGGATAATAACGATCCACATAAAAGAGCTGCATAACTCAATAACATCATACTTACGTGCATCATTAACCACTGGGATTGTAGAGCAGGTACTAATATTGCAGATTGATGCATTTCGGTTGAAAGACCCGAAGTGGCAAAGCCTTGGGTAAAAATAGCACTTGGCGCGGTTATTGCGCTTAAATAACTTTTCTGGTTCCGTCTTTTAGGAAACATATGAATAATGGAGAAACTCCACGAAAGAAACATTAAAGATTCATATAAATTGCTTAACGGCAAATGTCTCGAATAAATCCAACGAGTAACTAATAATCCTGTTATACAGAAAAAGGTAGCCATCATGGCTTTTTCTGACAAATCAAATAGTACTACGGTTTGATGGACTAATAAGGTCATCAAATGAATCGTAATAACAATTGAAATGATAGAAAAAGAGATGTGAGTTAATATATGTTCTAAAGTGGCAAATATCATAATTTTTTTTTTTAGGGGGGTATCCCCAATTACGGAATGGAAATCCGGAATTGAATTCATTATAGGATCTATTGTGCCTTTTTTAGAGGATGCCGCCACTCGGACTCGAACCGAGATGCTCTAGCACTGCTTCCTAAGAGCAGCGTGTCTACCAATTTCACCATGGCGGCTTCATCGAAATAATCATAGTCCATATGATGTTCAATCGTCGAGATTGAGGGATTTAATGCAATCTATTTTAGGAAATGTTAGAATCGATGAATAAAGACCCGTTCAAATAAATATTTAAACGCTCAATAATCCTTAGTATCGTGGCAGGAGGTCATTTTAAACAGCGGGCTTTTCCGTATTATAAGTTCTTCTGGAATAGTTGGAACTAGACGGTTATGCCCTGAGTCCGGGTATAGAACTAAGAATTTTTTTTTTCTCATTTTTTGACGATTCATTTCTCATTTATCTGATTTGATAGATCCGAAACGAAAAAGATTCATTTTTCAATGAACAAAATAAAACAATATTTTTTATATATCACAACTTCATCACTACACCCAAAGGATTTCTATAAAAATTTGGATAGTTTGGTATCAAAGATGTATTAATGATTGGGATCTTCATTGTATACATAACATAATTTGTGTGAGGATTTACCAAACCCATTAGGTATTGGACCGGGCATATCGTATAACAAAAGAGTTTCAATCTTTATTGGAATTCTACTGTATGTACTTTAATGTACTTTAACTTAGAAAACTTAGAAAATAAAAATGAAACTGATAAGATCTCTTTATATATAGATTTGAAATCTAATATTAATAGATAAAATAATTTAGATATTAGATCGAGATATATCGATTGATCGATCCTCCAGCTCAAACATGGGATAGGTGGGGTTGGATTACGTAAGATTGACTCATTCTTTAGTACATAAATATCGATCTAAATGGGATCCTGGCAGTTTTATTATTTTTTTTTTTTTTTTCTGTTCGAAATAAGAGGGAGTCCTTGTAGATATGTAGTGATTCAGAGAGCTACAAATCAAAGTTTTAAAATGTATATTTTAATCAATTAGTTTCAATAATCCATTGACTTTGACTATGAATCTTATCCCCGCCTTACTTTGGAACAAAAAAGGGGGCTCTAACCTCGTTCATACTTGTTTCAGATTTTCCAAAAATCTTAATGATGTATAACTATTGGAGATACATAATCCAATAAGCCAATCCCTTCCTAAGAAAAAAAGTAAGAGTTTTGTTATTGTGAAAAATGAATCGATGGGGAAAGTTACAATCCCCATCTCGCGAATTATAAAAACCAATCAATGAAAGGTGAAACCTTGTATTTTGTGTCTAACTACTTCTTTCTTTTTTCTTTTTTTTTTTTTTTCAAACACAAAAAGAAATCATTTTTAGAACCTAGTATACAGAAGAATTTTTATTCTACATACCACAACAGCTAGTTCTATCTCATATTGATGAGTTCAAAACATTAGTTAATGTGAATTCTTCATCTTATAAATTGAATCATCCAATTCATCGAGTCATGCTGATTCAGATTCAGATCATTCCAAGGCTTTATTACTTGTTTGTCGCACAAAAAAACTTTTTGAATGCCCGGTAGAAATAGATTTAGCTAAAGATAAAGCTTTTGCCGCGGCCTGATATCCCCTTCCTTTCCAAATATTTCTACGAATATGCTTTTTTGACAGAGAAGTACGTTTCTTTGGAACCGCCATTTCAAAATAAAAGGGTCACTCATTTTTATAGTTGGACGTGAAAGACATTTATTGTTCAATTCAAAATAGATTGTTCTTTCTATTAACTATTCATTATCTATCTTTATTCCATAGCCGATACTTATGCTTACTTCATAACATAGAAAAGTATGGATACAGATAGATGAGCATCGCATATGGTATCATTAAAGATAAAAAAAGAAATGAAATAGAAGAAAAAACGATGTGATTTTCAAGGGAATTTTGTTTTTTCACATTTCCATTACATCCAATGTTCGAAGAAAGAATAATTTGTACTGATTGGGGGCTTCATATCTTTATTCAATCTATGTCTACGGGCGGGATCTACTACCGTTGAATCGGATGCCATTGATAAGAATTAAAAAGGTTCCAATTCATATCTCAGTCTATTTAGATAATATATATATATATTATAAATGTTATATTTAATAAATCGAAAAGCTTAAGAACCCTTTCCTAATTTAGGAAACCAATAATGAATGTAACCTTTTCTATTAATTGATCAAGCTCGGAGATAGAGTCCACATAATTAAAATTGAAATTAAATCAAAGTAGTTAATCCGTTAAACAATACATTACTTGATAAAATAAAGGGAATTTGAGTAATTTCTCATTTTAGTTCTATGCGAAGTGACAAGTATTCTAGGATTTTTCATAAACACATAAACATAAGTTTGTTTTATTGGACTAGAAGCCAATCAATTCCAGAATTAGTTAATGACTCCGAAGAAACTAAATAAAAACTAGGTTTATTGGATCGAGTTATTGGCAGATCCTACGATACATATCAGAATAAAGTACTTGAATTTTTGGTATCATTCTTTTTCCTTACTATAATTGATATAAATATGGATAGAAATCACCGTATCGTATGTATATAGTAGAATAATTGAAAATTTCATATTTTTTATCTTAATAAATATCTTCGTTAATAACTAGGTAGTAGCTTTTAACTAGTAACTTGGTTATTTGAAGAATTGTAACTTCTTCATTTGAATTTTTTGTTTTTTTTTTTTCAATAGTTTGGAAAGAATCAGAATAATTAAGAATGAAAAATCATATTTGAGTTCTTTTATATCTTGTATATCTTGATTTTTTTTTTATTTATTTGATTATTGCTCCTTCCGGAAGAAATAAGGGCTGGTGAATGGGAAACAATTAATAAGAATAAAAAAAGAAAGTTTGATTTTCTTATGGAACATACATATCAATATGCATGGATCATACCTTTCGCTCTACTTCCAGTTACTATGTCAATAGGGTTGGGACTTCTGCTTGTTCCGACCGCAACAAAAAATTTGCGTCGTATGTGGACTTTTCCTAGTGTTTCATTGCTAAGTATAGTTATGGTTTTTTCGTCCGATCTGTCTATTCAACAGATAAATGGCAGTTCTATCTATCAACATCTATGGTCTTGGACCATCAATACTGATTTTTCCTTAGAGTTCGGCTACTTGATCGATCCACTTACTTCTATTATGTCAATACTAATCACTACGGTTGGAATCATGGTTCTTATTTATAGTGACAATTATATGTCTCATGATCAAGGATATTTGAGATTTTTTGCTTATATGAGTTTTTCCAATACTTCCATGTTGGGATTAGTTACTAGTTCCAATTTGATACAAATTCATATTTTTTGGGAACTAGTGGGAATGTGTTCGTATTTATTAATAGGTTTTTGGTTCACACGACCGGCTGCCGCAAATGCTTGTCAAAAAGCGTTTGTAACTAATCGTGTAGGGGATTTTGGGTTATTATTAGGAATCTTAGGTTTTTATTGGATAACAGGGAGTTTCGAATTTCGAGATTTGTTCGAAATCTTCAATAACCTGATCCGTAATAATGGGGTCAACTCTTTATTTGCTACTCTGTGTGCCTCCCTATTATTCGTCGGTGCAGTTGCTAAATCCGCACAATTTCCCCTTCATGTATGGTTACCTGATGCCATGGAGGGGCCTACTCCTATTTCGGCTCTTATCCATGCTGCTACTATGGTAGCAGCAGGCATTTTTCTTGTCGCTCGATTTCTTCCGCTTTTCACAGTCATACCTTACATAATGAATCTCATTTCTTTGATAGGTGTAATAACGGTACTATTAGGAGCTACTTTAGCTCTTGCTCAAAGAGATATTAAGAGAAGTTTAGCCTATTCTACAATGTCTCAATTGGGTTATATTATGTTAGCCCCAGGGATAGGCTCTTATCGAGCTGCTTTATTCCATTTGATCACTCATGCCTATTCGAAAGCATTATTGTTTTTAGGATCCGGATCAATTATTCATTCAATGGAACCCGTTGTTGGATATTCTCCAGATAAAAGTCAGAACATGGTTCTTATGGGTGGTTTAACAAAATATGTGCCGATTACAAAAAATACTTTTTTATTAGGTACACTTTCTCTTTGTGGAATTCCACCTCTTGCTTGTTTTTGGTCTAAAGATGAAATTCTTAATGATAGTTGGTTGTATTCACCCATTTTCGCGATAATAGCTTGTTTCTCAGCGGGGTTAACTGCATTTTATATGTTTCGGATGTATTTACTTACTTTTGATGGTCATTTACATGCTCATTTTCAAAATTACAGTGGCACTCAAAATAGCTCGTTCTATTCAATATCTATATGGGGGAAAGAAGGAACCAAACCAGTTAACAGAAATTTGTTTTTATCAACAATGAATAATAATGAAAAGGTTTCCTTTTTTTCGAAGAAGATATACAAAATGAACGGAAATGTAAGAAATCTGATACGCTCCTGTAGGATTTATTTTGAAAATAAAGACACTTCAACGTATCCCCATGAATCAGACAATACTATGCTTTTGCCTCTACTTATATTGGTCCTATTTACTTTGTTCGTTGGATCCATAGGAATTCCTTTCGATCAAGGAGTAATGGATTTTGATATATTATCGAAATGGTTAACTCCATCAATAAACCTTTTACATCAAAATTCGAACTATTCTGTGGATTGGTATGAATTTGTGACAAATGCAATTTATTCAGTCAGTATAGCCTGTTTTGGAATATTCATAGCGTCTATTTTATATGGGTCTGTTAATTCATCTTTTCAGAATTTGGACTTAATCAATTCATTTGTTAAAAAAACAGGCTCTAAGAAAATTTTATTGGACCGAATAATAAATGCGATATACAATTGGTCATATAATCGTGGTTACATAGATGTTTTTTATGCAACATGCTTAACTACAAGTATAAGAGGATTAGCTGAAGTAACTCATTTTTTAGATAGACGGGTAATTGACGGAATTACCAATGGTGTTGGTGTTGCAAGTTTCTTTGTAGGAGAAGGGATCAAATATGTGGGGGGAGGGCGAATCTCTTCTTATCTCTTTGTATATTTATCATATGTATCCGGCTTTTTATTAATTTACTATATCTATATCTATTCTTTTTGAATAGAATAAGAAGTGATTAGACTTGGTTATTTTTATCATTATACAATCTGGTCCTTTTTTCAAGCACATCCATAGTAAGAGATCCCTTGTTTAGAACTTCTATTCGGTTTATGAATTCATTGCTCAAGCTGTACCTTTTTTGTTCATTGGTATAAACCCAATGATTATACAGATCTTCGGGGGATAGTTTTTCGGTCGTACACAAAGACATCTTTCTTTGCATCATTTCCAAAAAAATCGATAAACTGGGTGGATATGTAAAAGATATTATTTGTTTTCCATCAACTGGACATACGTGAAAAAAATATTGTGACATTTCATTTCTTACAGCATTTTGAAAGACATTTTTTTTTATATATCTCAATGGACGATTACATCGTTTATAGTCGAAAAGAAGATTCACAAGAGGTTTTTCAAACCAGAAGAGGTCTTTATCTTCTTTCTCTTTAAGTATTTCTAACTTCAAAATTTCTTGCCTCTTTTTTTTTTCATGTAGTTTTTTTGGATCCTCCCTTTCTTCCGAACAAAGGGAAGGGTCTTCTTCGGTGGATCCCTCTTGTTCCTGTTTAGTCCCCTTCGTTTCGGAAGTTTTTTCTATTTCTACATCTGTTTCTTCCTCACTTTCCCCCCTTTCTTCCGTTTTTGAGGTTTCTTTCAGTTTCTTAGTGACAATAGGCGACGGTATTCTGCCTAAATAGTAGACACAGGTGATAAATAAGAGAATAGTAAAGATTCGAGCCATAGAATTTCTCAATTCTGACACAAGGTACTTATTAGATCGAATAAGTACATTCGATCTAATAGAATGATTTTGCCGTATCCAGAATAATACCAATCCAACCCATTTCATGAAGAAAATGTGACCAATTAACCAACCAACAAAACTACTTGTTACAAATAACATCTTGTTGTTGCATCGAAACATATAAATGTTGACTAATCTGACTAACGTTGAACTTGGTAAAATGAAATGGTTGAATAATTGAAAAATGAGATTATTCAGGAATACACATTGAATGCTGAGATTACGCATTGAATTTCTGGTAGTAGATCCATAATCCAAAAAGTGTTTGTGATTGTTCCAGAAGAAATGAAACAAAAGATACGGTAGAACTAGGACAGTTATTGTATGAGGTCTACCCAATGCTAGATGCAGAGGCG